AGAATACCGTTACCCATTCTTACTAAGAAACTTACTAATAAACTGAAAGAAACCTCAAAAACGGAAGAAAAGGAGGATCCGGGCAAAATCGATGAAACGGAAAAAATCCGAGTGAATGGAAAGGAAAAAACAAAGGATGAACTCCACTTTCCCTTTACAGAGACAGGATATAACAATAGCCCAGTTTATGAGGATTCTTATCTGAATAGGAAGGGTAATCAAGAAAATTCGAAATTAAACGAGAAAGGGGGTAAAAATGAAAAAAAGAAACAAAAAAATGGATACATTCGCCTTAAAGTTGAAGATTTTGAAAAATATCTTGTGACTCTTCTTTTCGATTATAACAAATGGAATCGTCCATTTCGCTACATAAAAAATAATAGAATTTACGGAGATGTGCGAAATGAAATGGCACAATATTTCTTTCACACACCCAAAAGTAAAACTAATCTAAAAAAAAGAATTTCTTTTACATATCCACCCAGTTTATCCATTTTTATGGAAATAATAAAAAAAACAGTTTTGTTGACACTAACTAAAACTTCCCTTTTTAACACCCATTCTCTTTCTCTTTATCCTAAAAACCGACAAAGTAATAATACAAACAGCGAGTTTCGAACTAGAATTGAAACTTTAGAAAAAGAATTTCCTTTTCTTGATATACTAGAAACACGAATTAGATTATGTACTGAGGATACTCACAACGAATATTTTCCTAAAATGTACGATCCCTTGTTGAATGGCCCATACCGTGTAAGAATAAAAAAAAAACCGTTACTTGATAATCTGAAAACTTCTAAAGAGAATTTTAGAGAGACGGTTGGTTTAAATCAGATTCATGGTATCCTTTTTACATATCCTAATTCCGATAAAATTGAACCGCAAGGGTACGCAGTTCAATATAATAATAATAAATTATTACTAGAAATTGATAATTTATTACTATTAAGCGGTGAATTTTATACTGAACCAAACCATAATTTAAATTTTAATCCTTGTTTATTGCCAGACCAAAAAGAAGTAAAAATAGATTTCGAAAAAGAAAGAGAATTTTTCAAAAATTTCTCCAAGACCGTTCGAAACCACCCTAATCTCACCAAGATTAGAAAAGAATCTAGTGGAAGAAAAGAAATCAGTAAAAGAATTCCCCGGCGGTCATATAAATTAATCACCGAGTTCCAACAACGATCAATCGATCGTCAAGTTCGCTTAAGAAAAGCCAAACGTGTAGTGATTTTCACTGCTATCAAGAAAAAGACTGATACTAATAAAAATAAAGATACTAATCTCAAGAATCCAAGAAAGGTAGTAGTTTTGAGACAGTATTCCCAAAAATCTGATTTTCACCGGAGAATAATTAAAGGTTCTATCCGCGCTCAAAGACGTAAAATTGGTCTGTGGGAACCGTTTCAAGCAAATGCGCATTCTCCTCTTTTTTTGGACAGAATCAAAAAATACCCTTGGTTTTCATTTGATAGATCCGGACTTTTTAAAGTTATTTTTCCAAAGTGGATACACAATCGGATTGACTTCAAAATTCTGGAAAATACATATGAAGAAACAAAAAAAGAACATAAAAAAGAAAAGGATAAAAAAGAAGAGAACAAACGAAAAGAGCAAACCCGAGTAGATATAGCTGAAGCATGGGATAGCACTTCACTTGCCCAATTAATAAGGGGTTTTATGCTAATAACCCAATCGAATTTTAGAAAATATATTCTATTGCCTTCATTGATAATAGCAAAAAATATTGGACGTATGGTTTTATTGCAAGTTCCTGAATGGTTTGAGGATCTACAGGAATGGAATAGAGAACTGCATATTAAATGTACCTATAATGGTGTTCAATTATCGGAAACTGAATTTCCGAGAAATTGGTTAAGAGATGGTATTCAGATAAAAATCCTATTTCCTTTCTGCCTGAAACCTTGGCACAGGTCTAAACTACGACCCTCTCATAGAAATCTAATGCAAAAAAAAAAAGAAATAAATGATTTTTGTTTTTTAACAGTTTGGGGAATGGAAACCGATCTTCCTTTTGGTTCTCCCCGAAAACGATCTTCCTTTTTTAAACCTATTTTTAAGAAATTGGAAACAAAGATTGGAAAATCGAAAAATGCCTATTTCTTGGCTCGAAAAATCTTAAGGGGAAAGACGAAATTAGTTTCAAAACAAATAAAAAATTGGGTTATACAAAATTCATTTTTAGAAAAAAAAAAAAGAAGGGTATTTTCAAAATTAAACCCAATCCTATTTTTTAGTGTAAGCAAGGTCTATAAATCGAATCAAACAAAAAAGAACAAAGATTCTACAAGCATCAATGAGATAATTCCTGAATCATTTAGTAGTCAAATTCAACCTTCTAACCGGACAATGACAGAAAAAAAAACCAAGGATCTGACTGCTAGAGCAATCACAATCCGGAATCAAATAGAACGGATGACAAAGGATAAAAAAAAAAACACAGGAATTTATATTAGCGCTAACAAAAGAAGTTATAAAGGTAAAAGATTAGAATCTTCAAAAAATATTTTGGAAATAATAAAACGGAGAAATCTTCGATTAATCTCGAAAATCTATTTCTTTAGAAAATTTTTTTTTGAAAGAATATACACAAATCCTTTTTTGTCTATCATTAATCTTTCCAAACTCATTAAACAACTTTTTCTCGACTCAATAAACAAATTTATCAATAAATTGATAAATATTAATGAAGCAGATGAAGAAAGAGTTACTAAAAAAAACGAAAATCCAATTCACTTTATTTCAATTATTTCAACTATACAAAAGTCAATTAATACTATTAGGAATCAAACAAACTCACAAAAATGTTGCTACGTATCCTACTTGTCACAAGCATACGTATTTTACAACTTATCACAAACTCAAGGTATTCATTTTGATAAAAGATATGTTTTGAAATATCACGATTACGGAATTCCTTTTTTTGTTAAGACTGAAATAAAAAATTCCTTTGAAGGGATAATTGACTCGGAATTAAGTCATAAGAAACGCTTGAATTATGGAATAAATCGCTGGAAAACCTGGTTAAAGAAATTAAAACAACACTATCAATACAATTTATCTGAGATTCGAGGGTCTAGATTACTACCCAAAAGGCGAGGCAATCAAATTTATCAACATCCTATGGCTCAAACTTGTAAAAGAGGTTCATATGAAAAAGATGGATTAATCTCGTTCAAAAAACAAAACACTGTTGAAGTCTATTCCTTAGGGAATCAAAAAGAGAATTTTCAAAAATACTCTCGATATGATCTTTTATCATATCAATCTAGTAATTCTGAAAATGAAAATAAAAGGGACTCGTCTATTTATGGATCAACTTTTGAAACACAAGTAAATAGAAAACAAGATAGTTATTACAATTCAAACACGCATAAATACAACTTTTTTGATATATGGGGAAGCAGTCCTATTACTAATTATATAGGAAAGAGCGATAGAAAATCTATGGAAAAAAATCCTGATAGAAAGTATTTTGATTGGAAAACTCTCCATTTTGGTCTTAGCCAAAAGATCGCTATTGGGTACTGGATCAAGACCGATACCAAGAGTAATCAAAATACTAAGATGAAGACTAAGAATTATCAAATAACTGATAAAATTGCTAAAAAAACCCTTTTGTATCTTACGCTTCCGAAAAAACCTAAAATAAAGTTACCAAATTCCCCCAAAACCTTTTTAGATTGGACGGGAATGAATGAGGAAATACTAAAGTGTCCCATCTCAACTCTAGATCTTTGGCTCTTCCCAGAATTTTTGATACTTTATAATCTATATAAAATGAAACCTTGGGTTATATCAAGTAAAGTACTTCTTTTACGAAGGAATCTAAATCAAAATGTTCGTCGGGAAAATAAAAACATCGTAGACAAAAAAGAAGTTGAATGTGTTATACCCTCGAATAAAAAAAATCTAAATCAAAAAGAATTTCCGACAAACAAAGGAGATCTTAGATCAGATGCACAAAAACGGGTGAATCTGGAATCCCACTCCTCAATAAACCATCAAAAAGATATTGAAAAACATTTTGTAGGATCAAAGGAGGGTAAAAAGAAAAAACAATATAAAAGCAAGACAGAAGCAGAACTCGATTTATTGCTGAAACGTTATTTACTTTTTCAATTGAGATGGGGTGACACTTTGAATCAAAGAATGATCAATAATATCAAAATATATTGTCTACTGCTTAGACTGGTAAATCCAAGAAAAATTACTATATCTTCGATTCAGCGAAGAGAAATGACCTTGGATATATTGCTAATTCAGAAGAATTTCAGTTTTGTAGAATTGATCAAAAGGGGGCTATTAGTTATCGAACCCGCTCGTCTGTCTGTAAAAAACGATGGACAATTTATTCTGTATCAAACTTTATGTATTTCATTGGTTCATAAGAGTAAGCAAAAAAATGATCAAGGATACCCAGAACAAGCAGATATTGATAAGAATGCTTTTGATTTCCTTGTTCCTGAAACTATTTTACCTCATAAATATCGTAGAGAGTTTAGAATGAAAATTTGTTTCAATTCCAAAAATACGAATACAAATCCAGTACCAGTATTTGACAAGGCGAGCAGCTGTAGTCAATTTTTGAACAAACATAAGCATCTTGATAAAAAAAAGAATGAATTAATTAAAGTCAAATTTTTTACTTGGCCTAATTATCGATTAGAGGATTTAGCTTGTATGAATCGCTATTGGTTTGATACAAATAATGGCAGTCGTTTCAGTATGTTAAGGATATATATGTATCCCAGGTTGAAACGTTGTTGGTAGCCTAGTTTTCCTAGATATATTCTATCCTATAGGGTATACGAGAGCAAAAAGATTTGTGCGTGTGCCACTTTATCGCCCGTTCGAATATATGATCCAAAAATAACTAACGTATCAATTAGACCTAGAAATCAATTAACAGAATCTTTTTTATTTTAGGTCTACATTATGCGCGGTTGGAAATGTAAAAAAGTGCTTATGCCTTTCTGAATAAAATTGAATTTTGAATTCGATATCCCTCGCCCATAAATAAATTCAAATTGTTGTATATACCACAGTCAAATGACTAACATTATTCTTACTCATCAGTCAAATCCATACCGTTAAAAAATTGGAAGAGGGAAAATCTTTTATGATCAAAAAAGTATTCATTTCGGTTAGCTCTAAAGAAGAAAACAGGGGGTCTGTTGAATTTCAAATATTCAGTTTTACCAATAAGATACGGAGGCTTACTTCACATTTAGAATTGCACAAAAAAGATTATTTATCTCAGAGAGGGTTGCGAAAAATTTTAGGAAAACGCCAACGACTGTTGGCTTATTTGTCAAAAAAAAATGGAGCACATTATAAAGAATTAATTGGTCAATTGAGTATTAGAGAGACAAAAATTCGTTAATTCAAAAATTCATGTTGTTTTAAGTGCTTCTTTTTTTTATTCATTAATTCGAATTTTTGATTTTAAATTTTTATTAATTTCTTTTCACTTTCAGTAATTCATGGAAGAATGAATCAATAAAAAACTTATGACTGGTCCGGCTACAAGAAAAGACCTTATGATACTAAATATGGGTCCTCACCACCCATCAATGCATGGTGTTCTTCGGCTCATCCTTACTCTAGACGGCGAAAATGTTGTTGACTGTGAACCAATATTGGGTTATTTACATAGAGGGATGGAGAAAATTGCGGAAAATCGAACAATTTTACAATATTTACCTTATGTAACGCGTTGGGATTATTTAGCTACTATGTTCACAGAAGCAATAACTGTAAACGGTCCCGAACAATTAGGAAATATTCAAGTACCTAAAAGAGCTAGTTATATCCGAGTAATTATGTTGGAGTTGAGTCGTCTAGCTTCCCATTTGTTATGGCTCGGGCCCTTTATGGCAGATATTGGCGCACAGACCCCTTTCTTTTTTATTTTTCGAGAAAGAGAATTGATTTATGATCTATTCGAGGCTGCTACAGGTATGCGGATGATGCATAATTATTTTCGTATCGGAGGGGTAGCTGCTGATCTACCTCATGGCTGGATAGATAAATGTTTAGATTTTTGTGAGTTTTTTTTAGCAGGAGTTGCTGAGTATAAAAAGCTTATTACATGTAATCCCATTTTTTTAGAACGGGTTGAGGGTGTAGGTATTATTGGTCGAGAAGAAGCACTAAATTGGGGTTTATCAGGACCAATGTTACGAGCTTCCGGAATCCAATGGGATCTTCGTAAAGTTGATCGTTATGAGTGTTACGACGAATTGGATTGGGAGGTTCAATGGCAAAAGGAAGGGGATTCATTAGCTCGTTATTTAGTACGAATCGGTGAAATGACAGAATCTATAAAAATTATACAACAGGTTCTGGAAGGACTTCCAGGGGGACCCTATGAGAATTTAGAAATCCGACGCTTTGCTAGAGTAAAAGATATCGACTGGAATGATTTTGAATATCGATTTATTAGTAAAAAACCTTCTCCAACCTTTGAATTGTCCAAACAAGAACTTTATGTGAGAGTCGAAGCCCCAAAAGGAGAATTGGGCATTTTTCTAATAGGAGATCGGAGTGTTTTTCCTTGGAGATGGAAAATACGACCGCCGGGTTTTATCAATTTGCAAATTCTCCCTCAGTTAGTTAAAAGAATGAAATTGGCTGATATTATGACGATACTGGGGAGCATAGATATCATTATGGGAGAAATTGATCGTTAAATGGATACAACAGAAATACAAGTTATCAACTCTTTTTACAGATTTGACTCCTTAAATTTAATTAATTTTAAAGGGGTATATGGAATCATATGGTCGCTTGTCCCTATTTTTACTCTTGTATTAGGAATCATAACAGGTGTACTCGTAATTGTTTGGTTAGAAAGAGAAATATCCGCGAGTATACAACAACGTATTGGACCTGAATACGCGGGCCCCTTAGGAATTCTTCAAGCTCTAGCAGATGGTACAAAACTGCTTTTCAAAGAGAATCTTCTTCCATCTAGAGGTGATGCTCGTTTATTCAGTATCGGACCATCCATCGCAGTCGTAGCAATTTTACTAAGTTATTCAGTAATTCCTTTTGGCTACCACCTTGTTCTAGCCGATCTTAGTATTGGTGTTTTTCTATGGATCGCTATTTCAAGCATTGCTCCCATTGGACTTCTTATGTCGGGATATGGATCAAATAATAAATATTCCTTTTTGGGTGGTCTACGAGCCGCTGCTCAATCAATTAGTTATGAAATACCATTAACTTTGTGTGTACTATCAATATCTCTACGTGTGATTCGGTGAAATAAAGGATTTCGACTACCGTTTTTTGAATTCTAATAAGAAAGTCAAGTTAAATGAGTTGAGTATATATTTTTCATTTTTCTTTGATCATTCAGGTTGATGAATAAAAGCCAATAGTTATATGGGTGAAAGAAAACAGCTTCTAATTTTGCAGTAAAGGATGAATTCTCATTTCCTATGTACAAGGATTAAGTAAAAGCAAACATAAGTAGTAGAGACTGTTTACCCCAGGATTGGTTACTTATTCATCACTTCTTGAAGCGGGTTTAAAAGATTGATTCTCTGTAGTTTTTTTATATCTATTACATAGGTATATTTATTTAAAATACAAAAAGAAGTTCAGGTTGAACAAAATTGAGTGGGTGGTTAGGAAGACTAAGATACACAAAGGATTAGTAATGGGGATTTTCTAAGTTATCCGCGAGAACATCTCTATACATTAAAGGAATTTGAATTGGGCTTTTAGTTGGTAGAAATGATCAAGAAGTACTACCCACGATTCCGATTCAGAGTATGCTCCTATCCGTCGATTAAAAAAAATAACTATTACGAACGAAGTAATCTTTTACTTTTGGGAAAATCCCTTTATATGAGAAATATATGAGAAAGGAGAATAGGAGCGAAATAAAATAGACGAAGTCAAAAAAAAAAAGATATCCTGACCTTTATTCTTTTTTTCTTTTTTATATGCTTATATATTCTATTTTTGTTATAAAAAAGTCGAATTCTTTTTCGTTATTGAAAATACTAGGTTGAAATATCTATTTGTTGCTCTTACAAAAAGTTTTTTATTTTTTATTCAAAGATTAAATTATTGATCAACAAAGAAAGAGGCAATTCATAAAATTAATCAAATTAAAAGATAAGATAAATTCCGAAGCATTTTTTAATTAATATTAAATACTAAAAAAATATAGCAAACAGAATTCCGTTGATTTAATTTGGGACCTTAAGAGAAGTTTCAACTCTATCCTAAAAAATCTAAAAATCAATAATAATGGGATGTCCTTATATTTAGCTGTGATCTTTGAGGAGCCGTATGAGGTGAAATCTCATGTACGGTTCTGGAATAGCGATGAAACGGTGTAATTCTGATCGACTATAATTATCTAACAGTTCAAGTACAGTTGATATAGTTGAAGCACAGTCAAAATATGGTTTTTGGGGGTGGAATCTGTGGCGTCAACCTATAGGATTTTTCATTTTTTTGATTTCTGCTCTAGCCGAGTGTGAAAGATTACCTTTTGATTTACCAGAAGCAGAAGAAGAGTTAGTAGCCGGTTATCAAACCGAATATTCCGGCATCAAATTTGGTTTATTTTACCTTGCTTCTTATCTTAATCTACTAGTTTCTTCATTATTTGTAACAGTTATTTACTTCGGAGGTTGGAATCTTTCAATTCCCTCTCTATTTATTCCTGACATTTTTGTCAGAAATAAACTGGGGAAAGTCTTTGGAATAATAATCAGTATCTTTATTACATTAGGTAAAACTTATTTGTTCTTGTTCATTCCTATTGCTACAAGATGGACTTTACCAAGGCTGCGAATGGACCAACTATTAAATCTTGGTTGGAAATTTCTTTTACCTATTTCTCTAGGTAATCTATTATTAACAACTTCGTCTCAACTTCTTTCGCTCTAAGGTATTAGAATAGTCTTTATTCACGACTTGTCTCATCTCAAACAAGAGAAAAAAGCAAGTATTTTGAATTTATACATATTCACAATATGTTTCCTATGTTAACTGAGTTGATGAATTATGGTCAACAAACAATACGAGCCGCCCGGTACGTAGGTCAAGGTTTCACAATTACTTTGTCTCATGTGAATCGTTTACCGATAACTATTCAATACCCTTATGAAAAACTGATCACATCAGAACGTTTCCGGGGCCGCATCCATTTTGAATTTGATAAATGCATCGCTTGTGAAGTATGTGTTCGTGTATGTCCTATCGATCTACCCGTTGTAGATTGGAAATTTGAAAGTAATATTCGAAAGAAACGATTGTTTAATTACAGTATTGATTTTGGAATCTGTATATTTTGTGGTAATTGTATCGAGTATTGTCCGACAAATTGTTTATCAATGACTGAAGAATATGAACTTTCGACTTATGATCGTCATGAATTGAATCATAATCAAATTGCTTTAGGTCGGTTACCGACATCAGTAATTGGCGATTACACAATTCGAACAATTTCGAATTCACCTCAAATAAAAAATGTATAAACCCTCTGATTCAAAAAAATTACCAATTAGTTAGAACTATATAACTAGTAAATCAAAAAAAACATATATATAAATAAAAAAGGCTCCCTTTGGATCTAAAAAAAAAAAGAAAAGAAGAAGCTTTTGTTTGATCAATGTTTGATCAATCACGATATTGGCTAAAATATTCATTTAATCCGTATTTCAAATATTTGTATATTAGAGTAATTATTTGAAAATAGAAATTTTCAAATTCTTTTTTCGGGGGTTTAATTACAATGCCCAAGAACACTATCTACATCAAGTCACACCCACTCAACTTTCATTTAGTTTTAATTAAGTTTAGTTAAGTTAAGAAGTATCATAAACATAAACCAAACGGAGTCTCTTCTTTTTTGTTTTTCCTGGTTAGATCAATAAAGTCATGAAATACCTTCATTTCTATCTTTTTTCAATTTAAATTCAATGGATTTACCTGAACCAATACCGATTTTATTTTAGTCTTTCTGGGATCAAGTCTGATCTTAGGGGGTTTAGGGGTCGTATTACTCCCCAATCCAATTTTTTCTGCTTTTTCGCTGGGATTGGTTCTGGTTTGTATATCCTTAATCTATATTCTACTGAGTTCTTACTTTGTAGCTGCTGCGCAGCTACTGATTTACGTCGGAGCTATAAATATTTTAATTCTTTTTGCTGTGATGTTCATGAATGGTTCAGAATATTCCAAATATTTGAATCCTTGGACAGTTGGGGATGGAATTACTTGGATGGTTTCCATAAGTCTTTTTATTTCACTAATTACTACTATTTCAGATACGTCATGGTACGGGATTATTTGGACTACAAGATCAAACCAGATTGTGGAGCAAGATTTGATAATTAATAGTCAACAAATTGGAATTCATTTATCAAGAGATTTTTTTCTTCCATTTGAACTTATTTCAATAATTCTTTTAGTTGCTTTAATAGGCGCCATTGCTGTAGCTCGTCAATAAGTCAATAACAATAATAAATTATCAATGAAAAAATTTCATATTTGTTATATGTGATTCAATCGAATCGGTTGAATTTTTCTTTCGATTAAAAATAATGATATTTAGAAGGAGTTGCTTAACGATGCTAGAACATGTACTTGTTTTGAGTGCCTATTTATTTTGTATAGGCATCTATGGATTGATCACAAGTCGAAATATGGTTAGGGCCCTTATGTGTCTTGAACTTATACTGAATGCAGTTAATATGAATTTTGTAGCCTTTTCTGATTTTTTTGATAATCGTCAATTAAAGGGAGAAATCTTATCAATTTTTGTTATAGCTATTGCAGCCGCTGAAGCAGCTATTGGACCGGCTATTGTTTCAGCAATTTATCGTAATCGAAAATCAACTTGTATTAACGAATCCAATTTGTTGAGTAAGTAGTATTTATTATATCTCGTATTAACGAATCCAATTTGTTGAATACGAGTATTAATTCTATAAATTTGAATATTTCAAATATTCAATATTATATTAATAAAAAAATACAAAAATAAATAAATTCGAATTCGTATAGTTAATACATTATAGTTAATACATTAAGGTATGATCTTGGATAAAAAACTAGATTAAATCAAAGTATTTTGGCCTTGTCTACTAAAGCAATCCAGAAATAGATTGATTCAAAAATTCTGACAACTTATTGATTCGTCTGATATCTAAATGTATGGTTTGTTTCTAAGATTACCAGATCGGAATCTTATAACGTTCAAAAATGTATAGATCCAATGTCACATTCAGTAAAGATTTATGATACATGTATAGGATGTACTCAATGTGTCCGAGCTTGCCCAACCGATGTATTAGAAATGATACCTTGGGACGGATGTAAAGCAAAACAAATCGCTTCTGCTCCAAGAACAGAAGACTGCGTTGGTTGTAAAAGATGCGAATCTGCCTGTCCAACAGATTTCTTGAGTGTTCGAGTTTATTTATGGCATGAAACAACTCGCAGTATGGGGCTAGCTTATTAATACGCTCTAGAAAACTAGACTTGAACCCATTTTATTTTTTTTACCGACAAAACCTGTGCTCAAAATATTCTTATGAGCACAGGTTTTTCTGGTCCAAGTATATCTTGTCTTTACCACGAATTTTTTTCCTTGGTTAACGCTAATTGTAGTTTTTCCAATATCGGCGGGTTCCTTAATTTTATTTTTTCCGCATAGAGGAAATAAGATCATTCGATGGTATACTATTTGTATATGCATATTAGAATTCCTTTTAATCACCTATACATTTTGTTATCATTTCCAACCAGATGATCCATTAATACAACTAGTGGAGGATTATAAATGGGTCAGTTTTTTTGATTTCCATTGGAGATTAGGAATAGATGGACTTTCTATAGGACCCATTTTACTAACAGGATTCATTACCACTTTAGCTACTTTATCGGCTTGGCCGGTTACTAGAGATTCTCGATTATTTCATTTCCTGATGTTAGCAATGTACAGCGCGCAAATAGGATCATTTTCTTCTCGAGACCTTTTACTTTTTTTCATCATGTGGGAGTTAGAATTAATTCCCGTTTATCTACTTCTATCCCTGTGGGGAGGAAAGAAACGTCTGTACTCGGCTACAAAATTTATTTTGTACACCGCGGGAGGCTCCATTTTTCTAGTAATGGGAGTTCTGTGTATGGGTTTATATGGTTCTAATGAGCCAATATTAAATTTTGAAACATTAGCAAATCGGTCGTATCCTGCGGCCTTAGAAATACTATTCTATATTGGTTTTTTTATTGCTTTTGCTGTCAAATCACCGATTATACCTTTACATACATGGTTACCAGATACCCACGGAGAAGCACATTATAGTACTTGTATGCTTCTAGCTGGAATCTTATTAAAAATGGGAGCGTATGGATTGGTTCGTATCAATATGGAATTTTTTTCTCACGCCCATTATCTGTTTTCCCCTTGGTTAGTAATAGCAGGCACAATTCAAATAATCTATGCGGCTTCCACATCTCTTGGCCAACGGAATTTAAAAAAAAGAGTAGCGTATTCGTCTATATCCCATATGGGCTTTATAATTATAGGAATTGGTTCGATAAGTGATACAGGGCTTAATGGGGCTCTTTTACAAATAATATCTCATGGATTTATTGGTGCTGCACTTTTTTTCTTGTCGGGGACGACTTATGATAGAATATGTCTTGTTTATCTTGACGAAATGGGCGCAATAGCTATCCCAATGTCAAAAGTATTCACGATGTTCAGTAGCTTTTCGATGGCTTCGCTTGCATTACCGGGTATGAGTGGCTTTGTTGCTGAATTGATCGTCTTTTTTGGAATAATTACGAGCCAAAAATTTTTTTTACTGCCAAAAATGCTAATTACTTTTCTAATGGCAATTGGAATCATATTAACTCCTATTTATTCATTATCTCTGTCACGACAGATGTTCTACGGATACAAGCTTTTTAATGCTCAAAACTCTTATTTTTTTGATTCTGGACCACGAGAGTTATTTCTTTCAATTTCTCTCTTTTTACCCGTCCTAAGTATTGGTATGTACCCCAATTTCATTTTTTCACTGTCGGTTGACAGGGTCGAAATAATTTTATCTAATTATTTTCTAAACGGTTTTCATAACTAAACTTAAAAATGCTATGATTTGAAAATTGTTCATTCGACACTAAAAAGTTTTTTAAATTTCTAATAAGTCATTTATAAATAAAGAAAATTGAAACCCATATGGATACGAATCATATGAATCGATACAATATTGTATCGATTCATACGATTCGTGTCGGTTCACACAAAATTTTTATATGCACATACTCTGTTGTAGTCGTAAGATACACTCGTGAATTTAATTATATGCTAAAGGAAAGGAACCATAACTATGCAACCCTATTCCAAATAGATTGACCCCAAAGTAGCATATCCAAATTATAAGAAAGCCTATAGACGCTATAATTGCCGAATTTTCTCCTTGCAAGTTTCGATTTGTTCGAGTATGTAAATAAATCGCGAATATGATCCAAGTAATAAATGCCCACGTTTCTTTTGGGTCCCAATTCCAATACGATCCCCATGCTTCATTAGCCCATACTGCTCCCGAAAGAATACCTGTGGTTAAAAATAGAAATCCTAAACTAATAACCCGATAACTCCAATAATCCAATTCTTGAATCAATTGCGATCTGTAATAATTATTGGCGAAAAAAAAATTCTTTTTTTGGATTTTTAAAAGATTATTTCTTTCACCGATATATTCAATTTTCCCAAAGGTAAATGAATCGTGTACTAAAAAATGACTTTGACAAAAAATTAAAAAAATATTTATGCTTTTTCGAGATGTAATCACTAGGAGTGCTGCTGATAATAATGATCCACATAAAAGGGACGCATAACCCAATATCATCATCGTTACGTGCATTATTAACCACTCAGATTGAAGAGCAGGTACTAATATTGAAGATTGGCGTATTTCCGTTAAAAGCCCTGACATCGAAAAGACTTGAGTAAAAACAGCACTTGAACCCGTTATTATGCTTACTAAATTTTTCTTTTTTTTGAAATACAGAACTATATGAATAAGAGAAAAACTCCATGATAGGAAGATTAATGATTCGTATAAATCACTTAGTGGAAAATGACCCGAATAAATCCAACGCGTAACTAATAATCCTGTTATACAAAAAAAACTAGCTAGCAGGCCTTTTTCGGACAAATGAGATAATTGTACCACTTCATCTACAAAAAAAAAAGTTATTAAACGAATTAGAATTACAATTGAAAGAATCGAAAAGGAAATATGAGTTAATATATGTTCTAAGGTTGAAAATATCATACAAAATCTTAAAAAATGCGTTGCCGAAATGCAACTCAAGAGTTGAATTAATTATAGAATCTATTTTTACTTTTTAAAAGATTTTAAAAAATGACATGCCGCTACTCGGACTCGAACCGAGATGCTTTAGCACTGCTTCCTAAGAGCAGCGTGTCTACCAATTTCACCATAGCGGCTTGTGTTGAACTTATAATAACTAATGAATAAACAATCGTCGAGACTTTAGAAGTCCATTAAGAGGAATTTTTTTAGTTTCTTTTTCCTAACAGTATCAATTTATTAAATATTAGTTCAAATGGGGATTTGAACGTTCGTTAGTTTAGGGACTTAGGGGCTTTCGTGGGTTTTCGGCTTCCCTAGAATTTTATTCTAACTAGATAATTCGAATCTCAAATCGCAATTTTAATGAACTTTTTTATCTTTTATTTAATTTCAGAAATCAAATGGAACAAAAGAATTTATTTTAGGTTATCAATGAAGAAAAAACAGAAAAAGAAGACATCCAAATTAGATAAATTGTTCCTATTAAAAGTTCTTACTAAGTTCTTGATTTAATTGAGTTGATAATAGGAGATATATGAGTAATTTATTATGAGTAATTTATATATTCATTCCTACAAATCGAAAAATAATAAAGTTATTCGAAAGTATTTCAAACTATTGGTTAATTGAATTAACCAAATATCTTAATATCTAGAGAAAAGATAAAAAAAGAGAGATAAAACGAAAAATTGTCGTATTTTTTCTAGTAAATGTAACAAAAAAAGTGTTGACGGGGAACCTAAGCTTCCCCGTTCTGGAAATGCAAAAATCCGCGCAAAAAAACCTTTTCTTGTGTTCATTCGTTTGTCAGAAACATTTTTATTTTTTATCAAAAAAGGTATTTGTTTTTCCTAAATTCAGTAAAAAAAGAACCAACCCTTTCCCTTTTTTTACTGAATTTAGTAAATAATCTAAAATTGACGACTCGAAAATAAAAGATAAAAGAGTAAGCTGCGTTTCATTTTCTATTTCCTATAAAATTGACAATTTCCATTATCTAGTGAGTTGATTTAATAAAGAAAAAATGAGTCAATTTTTAAATGCATTCAGACTATTCCAACTTTATTACTTATTTGTTTTTTGTTTGCTGCACAAAAAAACTTTTTGAATTTCCAGTCGAAAGAGATTTACCTAATGAAAAAGCTTTTAAAGCGGTCCAATATCCCTTCTTTTTCCAAATATTTTTACGAATATGCTTTTTTGATGTAGAAATGCGCTTTTTTGGAACTGCCATTTAAAAAGAATTCCTTGTTGTTCTAGTTGGATGTGAAAGACATGTATTGTTCAAAAGAAGTTCTTCCTTACTATTATATTCATATATTTATTCGATTTATTTGCTAATGAATACTCCCTTCATAAAAAAATAAATAGAATATAAATCTATAAGGTTTGGTTTTTTTCACTTTTTCTATTTCTGAGAATCGACTTAAAATGGTTTTTATTAATTCGTATGTTTATTTATGACTCTTTCTTAGTAAACCCTATATCCAGCAAATTGGTTGTGCTAGAGAAATCAAAATTGTTGAGCTTAAATTTCCTAAATAAAAAGAATCCAACCTTGCATTTTTTTTTCTGTCTAGTTTCAGTGTTGTACATTGAATTTAGAAGGATAAGATCCAAAATTTTTCTTACTGAAATGGAAAAATGTATTTCCTTTTCTATTACCTTAACCGTTCAACCTCGTACATCGTACAAGAGAGTATGTTACACTTTCAAAAAATAGGAATTACTGTGTTTCATAAGATTTGACCCATTGTAATTTCTTGAGTTGAATATTTGAAGTATTTAGAAGAAAATAAGAAAAACAAATAAACAAAAAGTCAAATAATTAAGAAAAATTCTAAATTTTGGTAGTTTTACTTAGTGCATATCTTCCCTTTTAGTTATTCCTATAAAAGAGGTAAGATCTGGTGAATCGGAAACAATAAAAATCAATTAGGAAACTAAGAATAAAAAAACTTTTTATGCAACAAACATATCAATATGGGTGGATTATACCTTTCATTCCACTTCCCGTTCCTATATTCCTAGGGTTGGGTCTTCTTCTTTTTCCAACAACAGCAATCCAATTTCGTCGTATGTGGGCCTTTCAGAGTGTTTTATTGTTAAGTATAATCATGGTTTTTTCAACCAATCTGTCTATTCAACAAATAAATAGCAATTCTATTTATCAATATGTATGGTCTTGGCTCATTACTAACGATTTTTCTTTAGAATTGGGTTATTTGCTAGACCCACTTACTTCTATTATGTCAATATTAATCACTACCGTTGGAATTACGGTTCTTTTTTATAGTGATAATTATATGGCTCACGATCAATCCTATTTGAAATTTTTCACTTATATGAGTTTTTTTAGTACTTCAATGCTAGGATTAGTTACTAGTGCTAATTTGATACAAATTTATATTTTTTGGGAATTGGTGGGGATGTCTTCTTATCTATTAATTGGCTTTTGGTTCACACGACCTCTTGCGGCAAATGCCTGTCAAAAAGCTTTTGTAACTAATCGGGTAGGAGATTTTGGTTTATTAGTAGGAATTTTAGGGTTTTATTGGATAACGGGTAGTTTCGAATTTGAGGATTTATTCGAAATAGTGAATAACTTGATTTTTAATAATGAAGTAAATCCTTTATTTCTTACTTTGTGTGCTGTTCTATTATTTGCTGGTTCCGTTGCTAAATCTGCACAATTTCCCCTTCATGTCTGGTTGCCAGATGCTATGGAGGGGCCCACTCCTATTTCTGCTCTTATACATGCTGCCACTATGGTAGCAGCGGGAATTTTTCTTGTAGCTCGGCTTCTTCCTCTTTTCATAGTTATACCCTCCATAATGAATTTAATCTCGTTGATAGCAACAATAACAGTCTTATTAGGAGCTACTTTAGCTCTTGCTCAAAAAGACATTAAGAGAGGTTTAGCATATTCCACAATGTCACAATTGGGTTATATGATGTTAGCTCTTGGTATGGGATCTTATCGAAATGCTTTATTCCACTTGATAACTCATGCCTATTCCAAAGCATTATTATTTTTAGGATCAGGATCCATTATTCATTCAATGGAAAGGCTTGTTGGCTATTCACCATATAAAAGTCAAAATATGGTT